GTCTTCTTTGTTATATCTCCTTTTCCTTCAGATAAATCGAAAACTCCAGAGTCTACCTTCCCCCCGGCCAAAGAAAAAAGTATTTTTTATTGCGTTTTCTCTCTTAGAAAGAAATTTCCTATTTTTTTCGTTAAAGTCTATATAAAAATACAAGACTGGAAATGAAAGTATCTTTTTCGCATCCATTCTTCATTACACCGTCGTAACCAAACTTCGGATGGAGCGATATAGAAATGTTTGGGACATGAAGCCACGATCTGATAGCTATACATCTAAATAGACTTCGATAGATAGAAATTCATCTTGATCCGGAATTAAAGAAAGATAATAGAAAAGGCTCTTATCTTGTGACTTGGAAGAAAGGTTTCTCCGTAGAGGGAGGGAATAACATTTTTTTCCTAGAAAATCTAGGAACAAGAAGATTGAATCGGAAATATCGACAAATTCTTTCAAAGTTCAAAGAAATGAAATTAAAAAAGGAGGCGGTGTTCTAATTCAAATTTCATCTCTATCGACTTTGAATATCAGAATAGCGGATATAGTCCGAATTAAATGGGTCAGGTCCACTTACTTTTTCTTTTGTTGATTTCGAATCCTTTCAATGGAAAATATTGGTATAATGGAAAAAGGAATTTTTAGTGATTCAAGCGGCGGCTTATGCTTATTTCGAATAATGAAAATTTACCGAATAACTGTTCCACTTCTAACTAGAACTACTATACTCTAACTCAGTTATACTCTAACTCAGTATAATGATAACGTATTATTCGGTTAGTTCCTTTTGTATTCCAAAAAATCTATCTTTTTTCTGAGTACTATGACTGGACTTTTATGAAAAAATTTCTCAAAATAAAAAGAAAGAAAAGCCCCTTATCGGATTTGAACCGATGACTTACGCCTTACCATGGCGTTACTCTACCACTGAGTTAAAAGGGCTTATTTTATTTAATTACCAAAGGGGTCTGTATAGAAAATCTGTATATGCGCATATATTCTATATAGACATTCTATATCTATATTATACTATATATTTCTATTATTATTATTATGTAATATAAATATATAATGCAGGAGACTCCTAGTGGCTAGTTACTTATTTGTGAATAATCAAATGGATTTGCCTAACAGGTCGAGGGTAAAATGAATTGTTTCAAGACCGGTCCCCTTTTCTTTGATCCCTATCAAAACAAAATTCACGTCATTGATATATAACATCCATGTACACTCACCAATTGCACGTAAAAAAATTCAAGATATTTCATCGAATGATGAGATTCTACTTGTCTCCTTGAACTAAAGTCTTAGAGAAAATTATTTTCGATAACTTCTTGATTCCGCTTACTAGATTTATTTTAGTAGAGTTTATAGGGTTATATAGCGAATGTCGATTCTAATGAACGATTCATGAATAGGAATGACGAATCCAAAAATTCTAGACAATTCTGAAAAATGGAAAGATCTAAAGGATCTAATCAATACAATATATTGTATTGACAATTTCAAAAATTTGATCATACTATGATCATAGTATCAGGTAGGTTGGTCAAGTCGGCCCCCATCGTCTAGTGGTTTAGGACATCTCTCTTTCAAGGAGGCAACGGGGATTCGAATTCCCCTGGGGGTAGGGTACTACGAAAGGAAGTTGATCATGGATTACCAATAAGCCTAAAATTCATTTTTCCTGGGTCGATGCCCGAGCGGTTAATGGGGACGGACTGTAAATTCGTTGGCAATATGTCTACGCTGGTTCAAATCCAGCTCGGCCCAATAATTCGCCAATCCACCATGAGATTGTATAAACCCCAATACGAAGATAAAAAAAGAATAAAATCTTCTGCTAGATCCCTTATTTCACTGGGATTGTAGTTCAATTGGTCAGAGCACCGCCCTGTCAAGGCGGAAGCTGCGGGTTCGAGCCCCGCCAGTCCCGACGGATCCAATAAATGCATAAGTTCATTTTTCCCTTTCTATGAACTAGTAAAGGGTGTCGGGGGACATACTCTCATTTCCAAAGCAAAGGGGAGTCCTTATTTCTTTTTTCTTTACTATTTTTCCGTTTCGCTTTTATTGTTTCTTTAGGTTTGTAACTATGTGATTAATTGAAGTAGAGGGGCAATTTGATGATACTTCAGCAGATGGTTGTCCAAGGAAGACGCAAGGTAGGTTATAGAAAAAAATAAAGAAACCAATGCTAAATAAAGAAATTTTCGATTGATTGGGTTAGGAATCCTAATTTTGATTCGGTATGGATAAAAGAACTTCCTATGTTATACTAATCAAGTCTCAACGACGAATTGATTTGATAGATCAGATATTGTTATTCATGATATTTAGCCCATTCAATATCATCGAGGGGTAATTCATTCATTGAATTTCCAGATGAAAGATTTATCATCTCTAGGGGATTAAATCCCGAGTTATTGCGAAGTAAAAAAACCAATGAGATTATGGAAGTAAATATTCTTGCATTTATTGCTACTGCACTATTCATTCTAGTTCCTACCGCCTTTCTACTTATCATTTACGTAAAAACAGTCAGTCAAAATGATTAATTCAATTGGATTTTCAAATTAATGTGAATCAAACTTTTCCTCTGAGTTCTGATCAAAAATTGACGAAGTCCAATGAAAAGGATTCGAATTTCACGTCTTCACTTAAATGAAATGAGCGGACTAGAATCAGAAGTATTCTAAGAGATAGATGGGATAGTAAGAAAGAAATAGATGAATCCTTCTACCATCCCATCTATCTCTTAGTCTATAAACTTAGTCTTTAAAGTTGTAATCTAGAATAAAGATAAAGGTTTAAGTTTAGATATATTGTATGGAATTGACATAATACCCAATTTGCTACATCTATTTGTTCCGATCAATCGGAACAAATTCTTATCTTAGGATTCGAATTCCTTTCAATAAGGAAGAGGAAACCTCACCGATTTTTAACGCCCAAACCATGATATGAAATAAGCCGCTAAAGCATAAATCGCCTTTCTCAAACTACGCTAAATGCCCAATAGGTGTATATGTAGGTGTATATGTGTAGATTCGTCCGAGGTAAGATCTTATTATTGCATTGTCTCTTGTTAGACAATCACTATCTCTATATCATTTCTCATAGAAAGTGCGTATACACTTACCAAAACAAGTTCTTCTTTGAACAGTAAAGAAGGAAAGAAATCAAAAAAGGTCCGGTTTTCTTCACTATTCACCTATATCGATAAAGATAGTAAGAACCCATTCCACTGATTGAAATGGAAATTTACGGAAGAATTTTAGGTTGGAATAAATTTCCAACCATCTGAATCCCTTTCTTTTCGAAATACAAACATGGGAATTGCTGAAATATCTCTTTGATTGAAAGAGTATGATTCATATCATTCATATCATAGATTACTCCATTGGATTCCAATGAGATTCGAAATTCAGAGATTTTTTTTGTTAAGTTCAAAACGCGTTGCAGAACGATCTATAAAACAATTGCTACGGTTTGATTCTTCAACTCAGTTAGTAGTCCTTCTAGAGTCCACTTCTTCCCCACACTACGAGTGAAAGGGAAAATGTAAAGACTACCATTAAAGCAGCCCAAGCGAGACTTACTATATCCATGTGAATTATGTCCCCTATCTCTATAAATACGAAGGAATTATTCCATTATTCCTCATTAATAATATAATGGAACCAATGGTGCATAGTCAAAAAGGGATTCTGACCGAACACTATTGAGAAAACAATCCAAAAAATCGATTCCAATTTAGAATTGGGAAAGATTAAACACAAGTAAAATACGCAGTAACATCCCCAGGGGAATGAGAACACGTAGGAATAAAAAGAAGAAGATCCATTTGTTGACCCTCGTAATTCAACACAGAAGGGGAGAAATCACTAAAAAAGGGAAATCACTATCTAATACAGACCAGACCCCTATTTCTCCATTTGATCTAATCCGTACGCTCTTTCCCGATTATCGCTGTGAAACAGGGGGATCGGCTAGGGCTTGCTGAAAGGAGAGTCTTTCTTTTTGCCCTTTTTTCTAAAAAAAAAAAAAAGAAAAAATCAATCCAATCTAATATGGATTGTATACCTGAACACTCAGAGATTCTTGTGAGTCCGTAGTATAGAAAGCAACCTCTGGTCCTTTCCAAAACTATTGATTGAATTTCCTATTAGGCTCTACAATCTAAGTCAAGATCCAGCCATTAGACACTCCCTTAGTATTTAGTATATAGTTAGTATATAAATAGAAGGGAATCTGAAGTCCTAATAGTCCTTCTACCGTGGATTCAAATATTTCCTTGAATCCTAGATGCGAATGAGGATTCACAATCTTTTTTTTTTAACCTTAAGATCACATGCTTAGAATCAAACAAAGCATCAACGGCCTGTTTCCTCCGTCTCCGAATTCTATCAGCAGAACAGAAGAGAAGCAGAGATTTCAAGTTTTTTGTCGATCAGGCGACACCCGGATTTGAACTGGGGAAAAAGGATTTGCAGTCCCCCGCCTTACCACTCGGCCATGTCGCCAAAATTCTATAAAATAGATGAAAATTTTCCCGAATTACTGAATTCTTATTTTACTCGCATTTTGACTCTTGTTTTCCGTAATCCTTTTCCTCAAAGAAGGACCCCTTTTGATTGCATTTGATCCATCCCTTCGATGGATTTAAAGTATCTGAAAATACACAATGCCAAAAAAAATTCTCTCCCTTTTCTAGTGAGAAACTAAATGTGTATTTTCAGCCGACTAATTTGAACCAGTAACTCTTAATTACTTACTTCGAATTCATGAACAATTCTGGGATTTTTTTCTCAAATTGTGTTTTCCTAAAAAATACAAATTGAGACAGAATCAATTAGTATTGATTTTTTCAATCAAAAATGCCTTTCAATTTGAATTATAACAAAACATATGAGCGTATGTAAACTATAGAACATAAATTGTTCCGTATATATTTATTATTATTATTTAGATATGTTGTCGGTAGGAAATTATCATAAGATTAT